TATTTTTCGAAACATTTATCAAGGAAAGTTGGCTTATAGCGATTATATATATTACATATACCTAGTTTGATCCCACTCTTCTAACAAAACCATTTTCTCTTGAATCTCATTTTTTGTAAACTCTTATCCTCTTTTTATTGAATTTATAATTTAGCATTATCCCACATGGATACAATCAATCTAAATGAGCGAATTTATTAGTCTAAATCATTGCATAGAAATAGAAGTCTTTGGTTGATCTAAGTTCATGTAATTTATTCTTTAATTAATATTTTCTTTTGGTCAATCTTTGAATTGAATAAAACCGACTGAAATGGGAATCGCTTTATAGAACCTAATTTTTTTTACAATTCCCTAATATCGTAATCTTTTTTACTATTCTTCTAGATCTTATATACTTTTTTGTCTATTTATGTGTATATTTCTGTTCACGAAGAAGATTATCTCGAGCAAGGCATAGATTACCTTGCACTAAGCTAAAAAAGACTATTTCGAAACTTAGTCAATGGTGGCCCTCCATGGATTCACCTATATAAGCCGCAGCTAAAGTTGCAAAAATAAGAGCTTGAATACCACTTGTAAATAATCCAAGGAACATGACAGGTATAGGAACCACTAAAGGTACTAAAGAAACAAGAACAACAACTACTAATTCATCCGCTAATATATTTCCAAAAAGTCGAAAGCTAAGTGATAAAGGTTTTGTGAAATCTTCTAAAATGTTAATAGGTAAAAGGATTGGAGTTGGTTGTATATATTTACCGAAATAACCTAATCCTTTTTTGCTAAGGCCCGCATAAAAATATGCTATTGACGTAAGTAAAGCTAAAGCAACGGTAGTATTTATATCATTCGTGGGTGCGGCTAACTCCCCATGAGGTAACTCTATGATTTTCCAAGGTAAAAGCGCCCCTGACCAATTAGAAACAAAAATAAATAGAAACAAAGTTCCAATAAAGGGAACCCATGGACCATATTCCTCTCCAATCTGGGTTTTGCTCACATCTCGAATAAATTCAAGGATATATTCGAAGAAATTCTGACCGTCAGTAGGAATGGTTTGTGGATTCCGAACAGTTACAATGGCTGAACCTAATAAGATAAGAATTACAACCCAAGAAGTAATAAGTACTTGGGCATGGACTTGGAAACCGCCTATTTTCAAATAGAAATGCTGGCCTACTTCCACCCCGGATATTTCATATAACCCCTTTAATGTGTTAATGGAATATGATAGAACATTCATATTGTCCTCTGAAAGAAAGAAAACTTTACAAGAAATTATTTTGATTCAACCGTCTTTTTTTCTACTTGCTCACTTGAATTGTATATTTTATATTTTATATACCAACTAATCACATAATATCCCCAGTTTTTTATCTCTTTTATGAGATTCCGAAATAGTAATGGATTTCGTCAATCTATGGAATTCAAAAAAGAATTTATTTATCTTATTATTAATCAGGGATTTCGTATATAGCTAGAACGCCCTTCACAAATCGCAAATACTAATTTGTTAAGAATTAAGCGGATTGAGGCTATAGCGTCATCATTCGCTGGAATCGAAATATCTGTGAGATCCGGGTCACAGTTTGTATCAATTAAACAAATTGTTGGAATTCCCAAAGTGATACATTCTTGAAGAGCCATATATTCTTCTTGCTGATCAACGATTATTACAATATCGGGTAACCCTGTCATATATTTAATCCCGCCCAAATATGTTTGCAAGTGAAATAACTGTCTCTTTAATCGAGCCGCATCCCCTTTCGGAAGGCGGTTGATTCCCCCTGTCTTTTGTTCCATTCTCAAGTCCCTGAACTTTTGAAGTCTCATTTCTGTAGTGGACCAATTCGTTAAAAGGCCACCTAGCCATTTTTTATTAACATAATGACACCGAGCTCTTATTGCAGCCCGCGCTACTGGATCAGCTGCTTTATTTTTGGTACCAACAATTAAGAATTGTTTTCTCCTACTTGCTGCATCAAAAACCAAATCACACGCTTCTGATAAAAAACGAGCAGTTCTAGTAAGATTTGTAATATGAATACCCTTACGCTTTGCAGAGATATAAGGTGCCATTTTTGGATTCCATTTTCTAGTAGCATGACCAAAATGAACTCCTGTTTCCAACATCTCTTTCAAATTAATGTTCCAATATCTTCTTATCATTTCTCTCCACACTTTCTCTCTTTTTTTTTTCAAAGAAAAAAAAAGAAACGAGATACCCTGAACTAAATAATTGTTCCGATGGAACCTTTTCTTTTCCCGTAATTGGACGTTGATACACGATCCAAGCGATTAATTTCTTTCTATTCTTTATTATCTTTATATTATCTTTATTTATTACTATATTTTATTTATTACTCTATATTATCTTTATTTATTACTTTTATTTATTACTATTAACAAATATTAACAAATCACATGGAAATGTAAGAAATCAAAGGAACACTGACAGTTAAAAGGACGAATCCACTCTTAGGAATCGTTAAATCCT